AGTTGCATTAATCAAATTCAATTTTTCGCGTTCTATTTCAGAGTATCCAGTCATTCGAAACTGATCCGCTTCCATTTCTACTTTCCGTAAGCGGGCCCGGGCTTTTTCCAACTGGTCTAGGGCCCCCTCGCGCAGTTCTTCTGAATTTCGAATAGTTTTCAAGATCCTCTGTTTTCGATTATCTAATAAATCACTTAACACTCCCTTTCCAAAAAAAATCAACACACCAAGTACTACGCTTAGATTTATTAGATTTGTTGCAAAAATATCGGTATTAAACCCGAAACTCCCGGCGGATGGCCAATAACCCAAGGAAAGGAAAGAATCGGTTACATTTTTCATACGATCTCCTCTTTCTTATAGTTATAGCTTTCTTATAGTTATAGCTTTCTTATAGTTATAGCTTTCTTATAGTTATAGCTATCTTATAGTTATAGATAGACTACTTATTTTCTATTCTTTTTGTATTATTTTATTATGAATTTCCCTATTTCTAAATAGAAAATACTAAATAGAGTCAAAAAAAATATTGATTTAGAAATGGGTTTTAATGGATTTTTTTCAATTGGAAATTTCCAATAAGCCTGATACTTATTCGATTCGAATTAGGTACCAGGTCTTATACAGGTAAGTTGCGAAATACCACGTTTGTTACAATTGCAATACTTCCTAAAAAAAGTTCTTCCATTGGACTAAGAAGGTAAAGGAAAAAATGAGTTGGAGTGTTAATTCCTCATCCTCAAACCAGTGATTTCCGTGGGTTGTTGTTCCTAAATAATTAAATTGTAGGAGTTAAATATTAATCTTAATAGAATTCGAAAAAACAAGAGCAGCAAATCCACGGAAATAAACAAAAATGTGTGTTTTTAGGATTAAACAAAGGGATTCGCAAATAAAAGAGCTAATGCTACAACCAGCCCATAAATTGTTAAAGCTTCCATGAAAGCCAGACTAAGCAATAAAGTACCTCGTATTTTTCCTTCCGCCTCTGGTTGTCTCGCGATCCCTTCTACAGCCTGTCCCGCAGCAGTACCTTGACCAACCCCAGGTCCAATAGAAGCAAGCCCCACGGCCAATCCAGCAGCAATAACGGAAGCGGCAGAAATCAGTGGATTCATGATAAGTTCCTCGCACCAAAACAAAAATAAAGAAATAGTTAATGATACAATCAACCAATATTCAATTCACAATTACAGACGAAATGGAAAGGCTTCTATTGAAATCCCTATCTAAATTCACAATAGTAAGACAAATTAGATATATCTTTAGTTCATATATACCTAGTTAATGTCTAATATCACATATACATGTCTTTCCCCCATACCGTAAACCAAATATTGTATCTTAAAGTCATCGGGATTCTCGAATCATTCTTCGAAAGATTGACAAGAGTTATCTTATAGCGATTAGATTATATACACCTAGTTCGACCCCCTCTTCCAGAGAATATTCATTGGGGGGTATAAATAGTCAAACAAGAATTTTAGGAAAAAGATCTTTTAGATCTCTCCCCCCCCCCCTTTTTTTTTACAATTACTCTAGATCGTCTATACCTTTATTTATACCTTGTTTGTATATTTATCTTCCCTAAGTGGATTACCTTGAACGGCGCTGCGTCAGGCTAAGCTAAAAAAAGACTGTGTCGAAAACTAGTCAATGATGACCTTCCATGGATTCGCCTATATAAGCCGCAGCTAGGGTTGCAAAAATAAGAGCTTGAATACCGCTTGTAAATAATCCAAGGAACATGACTGGTATAGGAACTACTAAGGGTACTAAAGAAACAAGAACAACAACTACTAATTCATCAGCTAAAATATTTCCGAAAAGTCGAAAACTAAGCGATAACGGTTTTGTAAAATCTTCTAAGATGTTAATAGGTAAAAGGATTGGGGTTGGTTGAATATATTTACCGAAATAACCCAATCCCTTTTTTGTAAGGCCCGCATAGAAATATGCTACTGACGTGAGTAAAGCTAAAGCAACGGTAGTGTTTATATCATTTGTGGGTGCGGCTAACTCCCCATGAGGTAACTGTATGATTTTCCAGGGTAAAAGAGCCCCTGACCAATTCGAAACAAAAATAAATAGAAACATAGTTCCAATAAAGGGAACCCATGGACCATATTCTTCTCCAATTTGAGTTTTGCTCACGTCTCGAATGAATTCAAGGACATATTCAAAGAAATTCTGACCGTCAGTAGGAATGGTTTGCGGATTACGAACAGCTATAATGGCTGAACCTAATAAAATAGCAATTACGACCCAAGAAGTAATAAGTACTTGGGCATGGACTTGGAAACTTCCTATTTGCCAATAGAAATGTTGGCCTACTTCCACACCGGATATGTCGTATAAACCTTTTAGTGTTTTGATAGAACATAATAGAACATTCATATTACCCTCTGAAAGAAATATAACTTAAAAAGTTAAAAAGGAATTATTTTGATTCAACCATCTTTTTTTCGATTTGCCTACTTGAATTATATATTTTAAATAT